TTTTCCGTATATTCCTATTTTTTGGACAAATAGAAACTTCGGTAAATGCTTTAGAAACATATGTATAAAAATAACATATTTCATTTAGCCCTTTCATGCTTACTCTAACTAGTTATTTTGGTTTTCTATTAGCAGCTTTAACCATAACCTCAGCTCTATTTATTGGTCTGAGCAAGATACGACTTATTTAAAATTGAAATAAAATAAAAAAGGTTTGAAATGAACAATTCATTAAAAGAAATCTTTCTGCGATGCGGGATTCCATTTCTGTCTATTCTATAGTTACTTGCCGCACCAATTTTCAATTCATTGTCAATTCTTGGTCATTAAAATTCATGTCAATTTGGATTAATATTTTGGTATGCATATTACCTCTTTTTTTCTCCTTTCAAACAAATAATTGAAATGATTGAAGTTTTTCTATTTGGAATCGTGTTAGGTCTAATTCCTATTACTTTGGCTGGATTATTTGTAACTGCATATTTACAATACAGGCGTGGTGATCAGTTGGACCTTTGATTAATTCACAGTTCTCTTTTTTTTTTTTTATTGACCCCCTCTTTAATCCCCAGGAGGTCAAATTCCGATTGCTGTGCACGTTACTGAATAGATTTCAGTCTAATTCATCTAAGACAAAAATCACGCTCTGTAGGATTTGAACCTACGACATTGGGTTTTGGAGACCCACGTTCTACCGAACTGAACTAAGAGCGCTTTCTTATCAGAATAGAATAGATAAGACTTTCAAGAAAAAGATTCTTTTCAGAATGCTAATATTTTGAGACTAGTACTAGAAGAATACTATTAGAAAAATGAAAGATTATGTCCAACTTGAAGCGATCTCAATGAATCCCCAGTTACTGCTCCTTTGAGCAGTAATAGGTAGGGATGACAGGATTCGAACCCGTGACATTTTGTACCCAAAACAAACGCGCTACCAAGCTGCGCCACATCCCTTCAATTGTTCCACAGTGTAATTGTAGAGAATTCCTGTCTTGTTTTCCATCCTCCTTCTATATATACAATTTTTGTATATACACTTTTTCTTATCATTTCGTCTTTTTGGTCTCATGTAACATATAATGTTACATAATAATGTTACATATAAGAAATTTAATATAGAAATACATAGAGAAATAATAAATAGTGAATAAAGAAATAAAATCATAGTAAAAGGAAAAGAGTTTTCATATAGATTAGATACAAAATATACAAATACGGAGTCGTAAAAAAAATGAGCATTTTTCGGAAATGCTCGGTAAGAGGGGGACTGTCTTTTTTTTTCTGTTTTATGAAAAGGGAAATCTTATTTACCCGGCCGTTGTACATTTTTAATTAGGAATTTAGGAATTCGTTGTACAATAAGTGGTCCTTCCCCACATATGTATCTGATCATATATGCATTATATATGAATTACAAGAAATTGAATTACAATACAATAAATTATACAATAATAAAATAAAAAAGGAGGGTTTCCGATGCGAGATTTTAAAACATATCTCTCCGTGGCACCAGTACTAAGTACGCTATGGTTCGGGGCTTTAGCGGGTCTATTGATAGAGATTAATCGATTTTTCCCGGATGCGTTGACATTCCCCTTTTTTTGATTCTAGTTCTTTCTATGGGAAGGAATGAAGAAGACTAGAGATACGATCAAGTATCCGTGAGTAAAACTTCCCCCCTCTTTTCTCTTTTTTCCCTTTTTTTATAAGGGAGGAAAGAGAAAGAATAAGGGTGGAGTCAAGATTCGGGCTCAAGGTCGAATTCAATGAATATTCTATTATTACAAAATGAATTCTTAAATGAAATGAATAGTCTATTCAGAATAGAGGGTGTGGGTAGAATCGAAAATGAAGATCTAGGACGGGAATTATATACTGAAATTACTTCAATTTGAAATATAGTTTAGAAATCGTTGTGTTCCTTTTTTTTATTTCATTTCTAATTTCATTTACAAATTGAAATTCATTTTCAATTTATTTAGTAACTTCTATTTTTTCCTTTCTTTGTTTTGAATTGAAAATAGAAGAGTTGAGTCAATCAAAAATCTAAAGGAGGTTCATGGCCAAGAGTAAAGATGTACGAGTCGCGGTGATTTTGGAATGTACCAGTTGTGTCCGAAACGGTGTTAATAAGGTATCAACGGGCATTTCCAGATATATTACTCAAAAGAACCGGCACAATACGCCTAATCCATTAGAATTGAAGAAATTCTGTCCCTATTGTTACAAACATACGATTCATGGAGAGATCAAAAAATAAATTGGTCTTTCTTTCAAGGAGGGGAAAAAAGAACGGCATTCTCTATACCAGATCTATAACAGATTGAAATAAAAAAATCCTATTTGGGGCAAATTTACAATGAAATTGAATTCTAATGAAAAAATAAGAAAATAAGATATTCGGGATAGGGAATAAACTAAACAAACTATGGATAAATCCAAGCGACCTTTTCTTAAATCCAAGCGATCTTTTCGTAGGCGTTTGCCCCCGATTCAATCGGGGGATCGAATTGATTATAGAAACATGAGCTTAATTAGCCGATTTATTAGTGAACAAGGAAAAATATTATCTAGACGAGTGAATAGATTGACCTTGAAACAACAACGATTAATTACTCTTGCGATAAAACAAGCTCGTATTTTATCTTTGTTACCCTTTAAAAGGAAAGGATTTAAAATAAGCGAGTCGACCGCTAGAACTAATGCTTTGAAAGCCAGAAATCAAAATAAAGGTCAAAAGAAAGAAAAATTCAAAATAAATAAAAAAAATAAATAGGCTTCTTCACTTGAATCAGAATTCCAATCCGAACTCAAATGCGGATTGGTGTTTTGCTTGAAAAATCCGTGAATATCTATTTGATTATCGTGTCATAAGAAAAAAATGAATCAGAAATCTTTTTGGATTGAACGTGTTTTACTATTTTATCATATTTTATCATTGTAATTTATACTCTACCTTCCCGGAGTTCATTCTCCGGGAACTCCATCGAAAATATTCCGTTGGATTCTTTACAATCTACTTTTTTTATTTAGATGATCTCGTTCGAAATCATAAAAAGACATTTCCTATTTGATATAGCTATTTGCGCAAGTATTTTACGGTTAAGAAGCAATTGGTTCTTGTACAGATCGTGTATTAATTTACTATAACTATAGGATACTCCTATTTCGCGAATTACTGCGTTTATCCGAGTGATCCACAAACGACGAAAATCTCTCTTTTGCCTACCCCTATCCCGATGAGCTGAAACCAAAGCTCTTTTTTCCTGTTGAGTCATAGTTCGAGTAAGCCTTGAAGGAGCCCCTCGAAAACTTGATGCAAAGAAATGCATTTTTTTTCGGCGTTTCCGAGCTACATATCCCCGTTTAATTCTGGTCATGGAATAAATGAAACTTTTTCGAATAACTCATTTTTTCTTTCTTTCAGCTATTCTTTTATTTACTCTGTCTTCTATTACTATACTAACAAAACGGCTTTCTCCAATGTATAAAATAAAAATTCCAATGGCTTTTGCTACTATAACCTTCCCAACCACGATTTTTCTTTTTTTGTTTAGGTATTTTACCACGAAACAAGAATAAGAAAGACATAAGAAATTTTATTTTCCTATGTATCAAAAAAAATAGAGTAAATAAAAAAAATAGAACTAGATAAAGAAATAGTGGGGTTCCTTCGTTTCTATGGTTACTTCTGAAACGGTGAGGTCTTCTCTATACACCGGAGCCTTTCACTTCATTTAATCAACTAATCAACGTTATTGGGAACTTGTATAGTTCACATTCTTTGGCTCTACCCATGAATTCTCCAGTAATAGGTCTTTCACAACGAGATCTACTTATAAAGTAACGGTATTTAAATATGAAAGTTAGCTGGGGTAGCTGGCCCTGTTAGTCCGTTCTTGCCAGAGTGGGAGCCTAATCGTTATGTTTTTTAAATAGGATTTCCTCCGCTTAATGGATAACCATTTGCTACCAATGGAGAATTTCTTCTCATTTTCAATTGAGGTAATTGGATTTGCACCAATGGAAACCATAAACTTTATACACAATAGAGGGATATGATAGAGTTTTTTAAAATAATGAGTGGAGTTCCTTCTTCCATTCTATCCCATTCACTCAGATACTGACCATTGATACTGGAAAAGTTCTTTTTTTCTTTTGTTATGTGCCAGCTGATAATCTAAACGAGTCGCACATACACCCTAGTACATGTTCCTCGACGCTGAGGACATCCCCGAAGAGCGGGGGATTTCGTGACATTTCTGATTGGCTGTCTTGGATTTCTAATAAGTTGTTTAATAGTTGGCATGTTGAATTGTATATTGTATACAGAATATAATGGTCTGGTTTAGATTGATCCTAACCGACTGATGATGAATTCCTTCTATTTCCATTGAATAGAGTGTATATTCAACTCGGAGATCAAATCTAAAATCACATATTTGAACGAAATCTATATGAATACAATCCCTACAAGATCAACCCCTTAAGAACTCTTCATCATCATCTGAGAATTCTATATCATCAATAATTCCATAAAGTTGGGCTTGTGTTGCTGAAAAGAAAACGTCTCTATCCATGTCTCGGGATATGATCGAGGTAGGGTTGCCGGTTCTTTGTGCATAAATCTCTGCGATGCGTTCACGCAGTTTCAACGCTTCTTTCATTTCCACGATAAGTTCTCCTGTATGAGTCTCAAAAAAAGAACTCCTAGGTTGATGGATCATTACCCTGATGATATAATAAAATGTTCTTCTAGCTCGCATGAAAAAGCGAAGACAAACGATAGAATTGAACAACCGTACAGGCATCTTTTGGGTATTGCATACGGCTCTACACTAAAAAGGACCCTGAACCCTCCCTTCCCCTTCCATTGAAGAAAGAGAAAAAAAATAGAATCAATCTATCAGAACCAGATGGGTAAATGATCAAATTGCCACCCTTCCTTTCAGAGAAGTTGAAAAATATTATGATGGCTCCGTTGCTTTATATAGTTC